AAGGTTTTTTACTAATAAACCGATATTCAAAATCATTCCATTCAGGATCTTTTAATCTACCAAAACGTCGGATTTCTAAATTTTCGTAAGGACCTCCTGGAATTCCTTCCAGAGCCTGTTGAATAATCTTTATGGATTCTGTCATTTCACCGATTCGTACTAAATAACGAGCTAATGAATCCCCTTCTCGTTGCCATTGAACCTGCCAATCAAATTCGTCGTAAGACTCATAATGATCAATTTTACGAAGATCCCATTCTATTCCGGAAGCTCGTAGCATTGGTCCCGATAAACCCCAATTTAATGCCTCGTCTTCCCCAATAATGCCTATGCCTTCAACTCGTTCTAAAAAAATAGGATTCCGGGTAATAAGTTTTTGATACTCAGCAAGCCCTGTTAAAAAATAATCGCAAAAATCCAAACATTTATCTATCCAGCCATAGGGTAGATCGGCAGCCACTCCTCCAATACGAAAATAATTATGCATCATTCGCATACCAGTGGCAGCTTCGAATAGGTCATATATCAATTCTCTTTCTCGAAAAATATAGAAGAAAGGGGTCTGCGCACCAATATCCGCCATAAAAGGACCGAGCCATAACAAATGAGAAGCTATCCGACTCAACTCCAACATAATGACTCTGATATAGCTAGCCCTTTTAGGTACTTGAATATTGCCTAATTGTTCGGGTCCATTTATGGTTATTGCTTCTGTGAACATAGTAGCTAAATAATCCCAACGTGTTACATAAGGCAAATATTGTATAATTGTTCGGTTTTCTGCAATTTTCTCCATCCCTCTATGTAAATAACCCAATATTGGTTCGCAGTCGACAACATCTTCACCATCTAGAGTAACGATGAGTCGAAGAACACCGTGCATTGATGGGTGCTGAGGCCCCATATTGACTATCATGAGGTCTTTTCTTGTAGTTGGTGCAGTCATAAGTTTTTTACCGATTCATTCTTCCATGAATTACTGAAAGTGAAAAGAAGTTCATCAAAATTTAATCGAAACATAAAACATATAAGTGAAAATGAAATGACTCTTCAAATTAATCAAATTAACGAGTTTTTGTCTCTCGAATGTCCAACTGATTAATTAATTCTTTATAACGTACTCTATTTTTTTTTGCCAAATAAGCTAGCAGTCGTTGACGTTTTCCCAAAATTTTCTTCAAACCTCTCTGAGATAAATAGTCTTTTTTGTGAAATTCTAAATGTGAAGTAAGTCTCCGTATCTTATTGGTAAAATTGAATACTTGAAATTCAACAGATCCTCTCTTTTCTTCTTGAGAAATAACTGAAATGACAGAATTTTTTACCATAAACGAATTTCCCCTTTCTTTATTTTACAGATATGGATTTTATCGAATTTTAGCGATCAGTAATAATAATGCCAGTAATTTGAACGTGTTATATAGACTTAATTTCTTTATGAACCCCTAATTTTATCAATTCCAATAAATTAATCAATTTTTAAATTTGATTCAGATAGGAATTCAAAAAGGTGGTAGGTACGTTTTTTTCATTCACAAAAGCGAATAATTTAAACCTAAAATGAAAAAGATTCTGTTGATTCATTTCTAGATCTAATTGATACCTTATTGATTTAGTATTGTCTATTCGAATTAGATTCGAATGAGATATAAGACAAGGCATGTGTGCATTTGTTTGCTTTCAGATACTCTATACGAGACAGGGTATATAGTACTATCAATTAATTTTCAATCGTGGATACATATGTATTCTTAAGATACTGAAACGACTACCATTATTGGTATCAAACCAATAACGATTAATACAAGCTAAATCTTCTAATCGATAATTAGGCCAAATAAAGAACTTAAATTTAATTAATTCATTTTTCTCTTTATAAAGAGGTTTCCTTTCATCCAAAAATTGACTCCAGTTTTTTACATTGGTTTCGTTGCAAAATACTGAATTTCTATCGACGCCATTCCAATTCAAAGAATTAAAAAAACTTTGAATTCTCAATTCTCTACGACGTCTAGACCATAAAATATTTTCAGGAACAAGCAAATCAAAATGATTTTTGTCTGTATTTATTCTTTGAGTTTGAGGTTGCAGAATTAATTCATCAAAATTCTTTTTATCAACATATCTTTGTTCTCGGTATCTTTGATTAGTTTGGTGTTTACTTTTATGAACCAATGAAAGACCTATAGTTTGATACATAATAAATTGTCCATTATTTTTTACAGACAACCTAATAGGTTCGATAAAAAATTCCCCCCTCTTCATCAATTCTGGAAGAGTTAAATTCGCCCGAATCAGCATTATATCCAAACTCATTTCTCCCCTTTGAATTGACGATATAGCAATTTTTCTTGGATTTATCAGTCGAAGCAGGAAACAATATACCTTGATATTTTCCATCATTCTTTTACTAATATTCAAGTTCCATTTCAATTGAAAAAGCAAATAACGTTTCAAGAACAAATCTAGTTCTGCTTCCGTGTTGCTTTTGTATTGTTTTGTCTTTTTATTTGTGTCTGATTCCGCGTAATCTTTTTCAAGATCGTTTTGATGTTTTGAGAAAAGAGGAATCATATTTCCTTTGTTTTCTATATCTGATCCACGCTCTCTTTTTCCTTGACTTGCGGGTTCTTTTACTTCTTGAATTCGATTCTTTATTTTTTTATTTGATTTTGATGGTATAAAAAAGTTTTGTTTTTGGTTTTTATTTTGACTAACATTTTCATTTTCATTTGTATTCAAATTTAAAAGAAGTAATTTGCTTGGTATAATCCACGGTTTTATTTTGTATACATTATAAAGTAGTACATATTTTGGTAATAAACAAAATTCCCGAATAAATATGGGACGATTAAATATTTTTTCATTCATTCCCATCCAATCAAAAAAGACTTTTTTCGAATTTTTTTTAGTTTTTTCTGGATTTTGATGAGTTGTAAGATAAAAAAGGCCTTTTTTATCAATTTTATCAGTTATTTGATATTGATAATTATTAATACCAATTTGAGTATTTGGATTACTGTTGGTATCGATCTTAACCCAAGCCTCAATATCTCTTTTTTGTCTAAGATAAAAATGGATAATTTTCCAATCAAAATATTTTCTATCGAACTTTCTTTCTATATCTATAATATTGCCCTTTCTTAGATAATTATTGATATGAAGATTGACGGGCATATCAAAAAGTTTGTGTTTGGACGTGTTGGAATTATAAGAAATTTTGAAGTTCTTATTTACTTGAAAGGATAATCTAGAAATAAATGAGTCACTTTTATTTTCATAATTAATCGATTTATATGATAAAAGATCATATCTATAACATTTTTTAAATTTATTTTTTTGGTTTGATAATGAATAAAGTTCAGAATCATTTTCTTTTTTGTAATGAATTAATTGGTCTTTTTCATATGAATTCCATTTGTTTAAGTTTCTATTTTTATTTTGAACCATACAACTTTGATTAACCCTAGTTCGCCATTTTTTTGGCATTAATCTAGACCATCTAATCTGAGATAAATCGTATTGATAATGCCCTCTTAACCAGTTTTTCCATTGATTGATTCTATAACTCTGAAGTTTCTTATGTTTTAATTCAGAATGAAATATTCCTAGTGTTTTAAAATAGTCCTTTATTTTAGTCTTAAGGAAAAAAGACGTTCTGTTATATTGAAGAACAGATCTAAATTTAGACAAATTAATAACTTGGGTTTGTGATAATTTGTAAAATACATATGCTTGTGACAAGTAGGATAAATCAAAAAAAATATGTGAATTTTTCTTACTAATATTATAAAGTGACTTTTTTATAGTCGAAATAAAAATTTTTTCTTGATTTATTTCATTATTGTAAATGTATTTCTTAATCAATTTGTTTGTTGATTCAAGAAAGAGTTGTTTATGTTTATTAATTCTGGGAATATTAATGATAGATAAAAATAGATCGATGTATAATCTTTGAATGAATAATTTTATAAAATAATGGAATTTCCATATTAATTGAGTATTTCTTTTTTTTAATATTTGGAAAATCTTTTTTGGCGATTTAAATTTTTTAATATTATTTGTTTTATTAGGACTAATGTCTATTTCTGTAGTTATTTTCTTTTTATCTTTTTTAATTCTTTCTATTTGATTTTTTATTGTATTTGTTTTATCAGTCAAATCCTTAATTTTCGTTTCTATCAATGAAGAATTTTCCCAATTTTCAGATTCAGTTTGACTAAATGATTTGTTAATTAGTTGATTACTAATTAGATAATCGTTTTCTTTGTTCGTTTCATTCGATTCAGATATTTCTTTGAATCTAAATAATAGAATAGAATTTAATTTTAATAAAAGTTCTTCTTTTTTTTTTTTTAGAAATAGAATACTTTTGATAAGCCATTCTTTGGTTTCTTTTAAAACTCTTAGAAGTATTTGTGTTTTTTCTTTTAATTTTTCTTTTAAAACTTTTAGAGTTATAAAATATTTATTAAAATATTTTTTTTTTAATTTTTCAATTTTTTTTTCGAATTTCTTAAAAATGGGCTCAAAAAAGGAAGGGCGCTTTCGGGGAGAACCAAAGGGAAGTTCTGCTTCCATTCCCCAAACTGTTAAAAAACAAAAATCATCTTTTTGTTTTTTATTTTTCATTAGCTCTCTACGGGAGGGGTACAGTTTAGATATATGCCAAGGTTTCAGACAAAAAGGAAATAAAATTTTGATCTGAATCCCATCTCTCAACCAATTTTTTGGAAATTCTGTTTCTGATAATTGAACACCATTATAAGTACATTTAATCTGCATTTCCTTATTCCATTCCTGCAAATCTTCAGACCATTCAGGAAGTTGGAAGAATAACATACGTCCGAGATTTTTTGCTATTATCAATGAAGGTAATAGAATATATTTTCGAAGAATTGATTGAGTTATTAACATGTAACCTCTTATTATTTGCGCAAAAGGAATGGTATCCCAGGCTTCTGCTATCGCTATCCGTTCTTTTTCCTTTTTTTTCTTCT